TATCGGTTGAATAGGGACCAGTTTAAACTTTAATTTATTTTTAAGCGCATATATAAAATAAAAAATAAGTTTTTAATATGAAGAATAACGGGATCGAACCGCTAACTTTCTCGTTGTAAGCGAGATACTCTACCAATTGAGTTAATCCTTCATAAATAAAATAACACGTTTGACAGGAGTTGAACCCATAACTTTCGGAACCGAAATCCGCTACTCTATCCATTTGAGTTACAAACGCTAAAAAAACTAATGCCAATAAACGTATAAATATAATATTTAAAGTTCAAATATATATAATTTTAATTAAACACAATATTTATTAGAGTTTTTAATAAATAAAATTTGTCTATTATAAACAAACTTAATAGATATAGTAAATACATTCTATAGGATTTGAACCTATAACTACTAGCTTAGAAGGCCAATGCTCTATCCATTTGAGCTAAGAATGTTTTAACTGTTAAAATACAGAAACTGAAAACTGATGATGTTAATTGGAATTCTTTATATACATTTAAAGTTTTAAAGTATAATTTTAAATTATGGTAGAAAATATCACATAGGTTAAAAATAAAACAATAAACAGTTATATAATTTACATAAATTATAAAAATTTCATAAAATTTTATAACATATATACCTATTTTAAGATATACATTACTTTAAATTAAAAGTTTGTAGCTGTAACCTTATAATAATAAAATCTCATATATTAGCTGTCTAACAAAAGCCCCATGTATCCTATTTTAGGATTTCCTATAACATTAACCATACCTACGAAAGCAGTATCCGTCGAATTATTTAATAAAAAATTACGGGGAGCCGAGGTCGGATAAGTACGCCGAATTTCCTCGGGTATACCTGAATTTTGAGGACCAGTTAGACGAAAATAAACAAACGATCCCGTAGGATTAAAACCATAATAAACAAGAGCTTTACCAACAAAACAGAATTCACCAGTTATTCTTGATCGACGCCAAATAGGTAAAGTAAGACTTTTTCTCTCAGACTTAGAAGGCTCTGGATCCGAGTAACCCAATTCGTACTCGAATCTTTTTCTTTTCACACCTTTATTATACGGTAAAACACAAAAAATAAGTATTGTAATTAAAATTGAAAAACATACATACACCATACAACTTAAAATCATTTCGTATTCGAATATATAATAACACATAATAGTTTATTTATAATATATTACCAAAGTATTTATTTAGATTTTTCTGTTATATATACAGAATTTTTTTTATGACGTAAAATTTGTGCAAACTCAAATTGAACTTTAGACTTAAAAGAAAAATTTAAGGTCAAAACAATAGCCCCTATCATAGGAATTAATAAAATAATACCTGCAATTAAGAAATAAAAAAAATAATATGTATAAAGCAATTGACCTAAAGTTTCAATATTAGAAATATTATCTACAGACAAAATCCAATTAGTGTAAATATGAGAAGTTACTATATTGACTGAAGGAAAAAAATTTTGATAAAGAGATAAGTAAATTTCAAAAAAAAAAATAAAACCTAAAAATAAACCCAAAGGCAAATAAATCATATAATCTTTATCAAACATACTGATTTTAATATCCAACATCATCACAACAAAAAGAAAAAGAACAGCAATCGCACCAACATAAACGAGAATAAACAATAAAGAAATAAATTCAATTTCTATCAGAAATAATATCAAAGCCGAAGTTAAAAAAACAAGTACAAGAAAAAAAACAGAATGTACTGAGTTTTCTGACTTTATAACTAAAATTGAGGATAACACCATAATAATACTTAAAATATTGAATAACATTTTTAAAAATTTAAAAAATTTTAATAACTTGAAATATAAGTTATTTACATTAAATACACCGTTATTAATCATTTTAGTTTTTGTATTTTACTAAAAAAGGTGGATTCTATTATAAGCTTATTTATATTCCAACTTGTAAAAATTCCATAGATCTAATTATTTTTTAATTAGCGATCTATTTCTCCAAAAACAATATCTTGTGTACCAATAATAGTAACCACATCAGCAATCATATGCCCTCTAGCCATCAAATCCAAACCTTGTAAATGAGTAAAACCAGGAGCTTTTATTTTACATCTATAAGGCCTAGATGTACCATTTGAAACTAAAAAAACTCCAAATTCTCCTTTGGGTGCTTCAGTAGCTTGATAAATTTCTCCTGCTGGGATAACCATACCTTCACTATACAACTTAAAATGATGTATTAAAGACTCCATAGATTGCTTCATAAGAGCACGCGATGGAGTAACAAACTTCATATCAAAAGTTTTAACTATACGAGGTATAAAAGATTCATAATCCCTACTTAAGCCAGCATTTATAAATAACAATATATCTTGTATAATTTTTAAAGATTGTCGCATTTCTTCAACACGTATTAAATAACGATCATAACAATCACCATTAGTACCCACAGGAATAGAAAAATTAAGTTGAGAATAAACTTCATAAGGTTGAGTTTTTCTTAAATCCCAACAGATACCAGAACCTCTTAACATTACACCACTAAACCCCCAAATAGCGGCATCATAGGCTGAAACTACTCCAATGTTTACTAGTCGTTGTTTCCATATACGATTAGCAGTTAACATTTCTTCGATTTCATCTAATCTTATACCAAATTGCTGTATAAAAATATATAAATCATCTAAAAATCCTAAAGGAAGATCTAAAGCAACACCTCCAGGTCGTATATAGGCTGCATGCATACGAGCTCCAGAAACTCTTTCATAAAATTCCATTAATTTTTCACGCTCTTCAAAAGCCCATAGAAAAGGTGTCATTGCACCTACATCCATAGCATGACAACCTACGGCTAATAAATGATTTAAAATTCGTGTAATTTCAAGAAAAAGAACACGAATGTATTGAGCATATAAAGGTACGTCTATATTAGCTAATTTTTCTACTGCTAAACTAAATGTATGCTCTTGTGACATCATAGATACATAGTCTAAACGATCAAAGTAGGGAAGGCTTTGTAAATAGGTTTTGTGTTCTATAAGTTTTTCAGTACCTCGATGTAATAAACCGATATGTGGATCCGCACGTTCTACAAGCTCTCCGTTAAGTTCTAAGACAAGTCTTAAAACACCATGAGCTGCAGGATGTTGTGGACCAAAATTTATTGTAAAATTTTTAAGAGTTTTTGTTAAAGAACTTTTTTTTAAAATCATACTATTATAAATAAGACTAAACTATTATCGGGATGGTGGGATTTGAACACACGACATTCTGTTCCCAAAACAGATGCGCTACCAAACTGCGCTACATCCCGTAAAATAAAACAGTATTTTATACAACAATAAACTGTTTAGAAACGGACTTGAACCGTTGACCCAAGGATTTTCAGTCCTATGCTCTACCAACTGAGCTACCTAAACTAAAAAAAAATATAAAACATTTAACATTTTATACTTTTAACCGGACTCGAACCAGCACGCTGTTAAGCAATAGATTTTGAATCTATTGTGTCTACCAATTCCACCATAAAAGTTGACATATAATTAAATAAAAAAATGCGGATAATGAGAATTGAACTCATATCTTCTACTTGGAAGGCAGATCATTTACCATTAATATATATCCGCTTTTTAAAGATAATGTCTATAGTATTTTTTAATGAATTGAAATTATACAGGAAAAGAGGGGCTTGAACCCACAACCGATGGTTTTGGAGACCATTATTCTACCAATTGAACTATTCTCCTTATGTATAATTTAAAATATTGTAATTAGCAGAAACAGGACTCGAACCTATAACCTCCAGGTCATGAGCCTGGCGAACTACCGATTGCTCTATTCTGCTATAATTGAAATAATTAATAAAATTTTTAAACCTTAAAAAATAACGAGAAAAACGGGATTCGAACCCGCGACCTTTGGCGTGACAGGCCAACACTCTAACCTCTGAGTTATTTTCCCAAAAGTGCGTTTACTTAAAAAAAGCTTGCTCCAAAATGGTAGTTTCGAATAAAAAATCTAGAATATTTTTTTACATAATAACACATATTTTAATACAGTAGACTAAAATTTTTAGAAGTTGAAACATAAGTTTGAAAAGATAAAGTAAAAACTTCAACAAGTTGTCGAAAAGAAGTTTGAGAAGAAAGATTAAAGCTATACTTAAATTTAGCAATAGACTGAAAACTATGAGTAAGTCTTAAATCAAAATATGATTTAAGACTTAAATATTTTTCATAAAAAGGTACATCTTTAACTGCAACACTATCAATAAAAGACCGAACTCCTGCAAAAATAACAAAGATTTGAATTAAAATAGGAATAGGATCAAAACGAGGTTGATTTAACAAGGCAACCAACCTAGACCCATGATGCAGTTGTTTTAAAGTACCCTCATCTAAATCTGAACCAAATTTAGCAAAAAGCTCAACTTCACGATAAATAGCAAGTTCTAGCTTTAAACTCCCAGCAATTTGCTTCATAGCTTTTAGTTGAGCAGCAGATCCAACACGACTAACAGAAAGTCCAACATTAATCGCAGGACGATATCCTTCATTAAACAACTTGGTATCCAAAAAAATTTGACCATCAGTAATAGATATAACATTAGTAGGAATATAAGCAGAAACATCACCTGCTTGAGTTTCAATAACAGGAAGAGCAGTTAAAGATCCTCCTTTTAGTTTTTTATTCATTTTAGCTGCACGTTCCAACAAACGAGAATGAAGATAAAACACATCACCAGGATAGGCTTCTCTACCAGGAGGTCGTCTTAACAATAAAGACATTTGTCGATATGCTACAGCGTGCTTTGATAAATCATCATAAAATATAACACCATGATTTTCTATGCTAAGATTATCTCTTAAGTACTCACCTACAGTAGCTCCGGAATAAGGAGCAAGAAATTGCAAAGGAGCAGCATCAGATGCAGTTGCTGCAACTACTGTAGTATACCAATTTTTCTTTTTGTTATATAAAGTATTAACTATTTGTGACAAAGTAGAACGTTTAATACCTATTCCTACATATATACATCTAATTTCTCCTCTAGTAGCTTTACGTTGGTTAAGAATCGTATCTATCGCTATTGATGTTTTTCCAGTTTGTCGATCTCCTATAATAAGTTCTCTTTGACCCCTACCTAAAGGAACAAGAGCATCAATAACTTTTATACCTGTAGTTACTGGTTCATTTACAGATTGTCGCGCAATTATACCTGGAGCTTTTACTTCAATTTTAGATTTTTTTGTCAGTAGTTTTGGACCTCGATCCAAAGGATCCCCTAGAGGACTTAATATTCTTCCTAAAACTTCTGTACCTACTGGTATACTTATAATTTCATAACCTCTAAAAACAAAATCATTTTCCCTAACTTTTTGGTCATCTCCAAAAATTACTATTCCAACATTGTTTTTCTCCAAATTTAAAACTAAACCTCTTAAATCAGATTGAAATATAACAAGTTCACCAACTTGAACATTGAATAAACCTTCTGCCCTAACAACTCCATCTCCTATACTTAATACTCTACCTGTATCTGAATTTAATAAAGGAACTCTTTTTTTTTGTTTTTGACTCATTTTTGTTTTTACAATGTACTTAAAATTTATTATCAAAATTATTAATATAATCTTACATTAAAGGCAAAAATGTATAAATTTATAAATATGTTTCCAGCCACACGTTCCCGTACGACTACCTTGTTACGACTTCATCCCAGTTATCAACCCGACTATAAATTATGCTAACTATAACAAACTTTCTTATTTGTTAACATAAAAAATAAGAAAGTTAAACAAAATAATTAACAAATATTTTTTAGCCAAGCCGACTTCCGGCACGTGACGGGCGGTGTGTACAAGGCCTAAGTACAAATTCACCACGACGTTCTGATTCGTGATTACTAGTGATTCCACCTTCATGTGGGCGAGTTGCAGCCCACAATCCGAACTTTGATAAATTTTTAAGATTAGCTCCAAGTTGCCTTATTGCTTCTTTTTGTCTTTACCATTGTAGCACGTGTGTAGCCCAGTTCATAAGGGCCATAAAGACTTGACGTCATCCCCTCCTTCCTCATTATGTATTGAAATACAAACTCAACATCAAGATTGAGAAAATAATTTTATATTTTTATAAATATAATACTTACCGTCACTATTTGTTAATAAACAGCAACTATATTAAAAAATACAGCTGTATCGTTAAAGTTCTTTATATAGAATATATAAGTTATATGTTTTTGAAGATTAATCTTCAAAAACATATAAATAGTAACTAACAACAGGGGTTTCGCCCGTTAAAAAGAGTGAACCTAACATCTTACGACACGGGCTGACGACAGCCATGCAGCACCTGTATAAATCTTTTTGACTCTCCGTAAAGATTATCTAAAATACATTTCAAGAACTGGTAAGGTTTCGCGCGTATTGTCGCATTAAACCACATGCTCCACCACTCGTATAGGCCCCCGCCAATTCCTTTGAGTTCCGTCCTTGCGGCCGTACTCCCCAGGCGGAGTGCTTGATGTGTTAACTAATTGCCCAAAACTTAATCCAAACAAGAGCACTCATCTTTGACGGCATGGACTACCAGGGTATCTAATCCTGTTTGCTCCCCATGCTTTCGTCCCTCAGCGTCAGATTGAAATAAATAGTCGCCTTCGCCATCAGTATTCCTTCATAATTCTACGGATTTCACCCCTCCATATGAAATTCTACTATTTCCCTTCAAACTCTAAGCTCTAACGTATTAAAAGCCTCAAAAAGTTAAGCTTTTTAATTTTACTTTTAACTAGAAAAGCCGCCTACGGACACTTTACGCCCAGTCATCATGGGTAACGCCCGCCCCCTTCGTCTTACCGCGGCTGCTGGCACGAAGTTAGCCGGGGCTGTTAATTAAGTAACGTCAATCGTCCTCCTCAATTAATGAAGTTTACAACTTTTGAGCAGTCTTCCTTCATGTAATATTGCTGGGTCAAGCTTTCGCTCATTGCCCAAGATTCCTCACTGCTGGCCTCTACTGAAGCCTGGGCCTTGTCTCAGTCCCAGTGTGGTTGTTCAATCTCTCAAAACAACTAAGGATCACAGGCTTGGTAAGCCTTAACCTTACCAACTACCTAATCCTGCATAGACTCATCTCTTAGCAAAATATTTCTTTCCAGTTTTTACTGTATTATACAGGATTTTTTTCCTGTACTAAAAGGCAGATTCCTATGTATTACTCACCCGTTTGCCACTAAGATTAATCTTCGTTCAACTCGCATGTGTTAAGCATACTACTAGCGTTCACCCTGAGCCAGGATCAAACTCAATATACATCTAATTTATTATTTAAATAATAAATTATAGCCTTTAAAACTCCATAAAATTTTACCTAACCTTTTTTTAATATAATAACATATTGGATAATAAATGCAAATCCAAACTTAGGACTACAATTCCAACAAAAACTTCAGCTACAAGCATTATAATAGCACCAATATTAACTTCACCATTTTTCTCCTGTATCTTAAGTACATGGTTAAAATTTTCCAAAATAAATGGAAGTTCTGTACTAAAAAAATATCCAAAGTTTATTATTATTTTTTTATTTAAAAACCGTAAAGTTTTTAAGCATTATACACATTATTGGACTTGAACCAACATACCTTTTAAGGTAACAGATTTTAAGTCTGTTGTGTCTACCAATTCCACCAAATGTGCTTTAAAATTCAAAACCATTTGCTTTATTTTTAATTAGTGACATAGTTTTTAATAAGTCAAAAATTAAAAAAACACATACATATTTTGTTTATTAATTAAATAAATTATTAGGTACCTTTTAGCTAACGCTTAAAAAATTTAAACCAAAGGCCTATAAATGTTATAGTCTATAACATTTTAAAAGAAAATTAATCTTGAGATATGATTCTTGTTTATATGCTTTCATCAATTATCATTTATGAATTTAGCGTTCTGGCAATGCTTTGGGCAAAACAACCAGTCTACCAGTGATTCACTTTTCCCAGTCCTCTCGTACTAGGGTTTAAGTCTCTCAATTTTTCTAACGTCTACAGCAGATAGGGACCGAACTGTCTCACGACGTTCTAAACCCAGCTCACGTAGCATCTTCATCGGCGAACAGCCGAACCCTTGAAACCGCCTTCAGCTCCAGGACATGCAGAGCCGACATCGAGGTGCCAAACGACTCCGTCGATAGGAACTCTTAAGAGTCATTAGCCTGTTATCCCCGGCGTACCTTTTATCCGTTGAGCGATGATTTTTCCACTCAAAATCACCGGATCACTATGACCAACTTTCGTTTCTGTTTGATTTGTTAATCTTACAGTCAAGTAAGCATATGCCATTACACTCTTTTTGGGAATTAACCCAATGAGCCAACCTTATATGCGCCTCCGTTACTTTTTAGGAGGCGACCGCCCCAGTCAAACTACCTCATATACAGTATCATCAAAATAAATAAGCAAACAAAAAATTTACGAGTGGTTTTCCAAAGTTGATTAAACCTGTGTAAGATTTAAACTGCCACCTAGACTAGACAAAAATTTTTTGTTTGCAGTGTATACACATAGTAAAGGTGCACAGGGTCTTTCCGTCTAGCTGTAGATAATCTGCATCTGCACAGATCTTTTAATTTCACAAAGATTATGGTAGAGACAGCGAGGAAGTCGTTACACCATTCATGCAGGTCGGAACTTACCCGACAAGGAATTTCGCTACCTTTGGACCGTCAGAGTTACAGCCGCCGTTTACTGGTACTTAAGTTCGAAGCCTAAACCTCTCTCTTTAATCTTACAGCACCGGGCAGGTGTCAGTCCCTATACATCTTCTTACGAATTAGCAGAGACCTGTGTTTTTAGTAAACAGTCGCTACCCCCGATTTTGTGCCAACTAATAAGGATTTCTCCCTTTTAGTTACTCCTTCTCCCGAAGTTACAGAGTCATTTTGCCGAGTTCCTTTACCATAATTCTCTCAAACGCCTTAGTTTACTCAACTTGCCCACCTGTGTCGGTTTATAGTACGGTATTTTCAAGTTGAAACAACTTGTTAAGCTTTTTCCTGAAAAGATTATAATACAAAAAAAAACCAATATTTTTTTACATTAATTATCTTTTGTCACTTTTTAATACTGTTCCTTTTAAATCAAGCATACGCTTTTTTCTTAAGGACCGTTTATTTCATCGTAGTTTAACGTTACCAAGAAAACCTTAGGCTTACGGCGACAATGTTTTTTATTATAATTAATTATAATCATTGTTTATCGCTACTCATGTCAGTATTATTACTCTTGATCTTTAAAATATTTTTTACAAAATATTGTTTAATGCAAAATGCTAACAATTGTATAATTTATTTTAAAAAAATTTAAATAAATTGGCATATAACTTAAAAATTTCTGCACCTAATAAGTACAAAAATAGCATTTACATAATATAAATTATAAATTATTGAAAACTAAAAAGCATTATATAATACAAGATATTTTGCTACCATTAATAAATTTGTCGATTCGGTACAAATCACATACCCTTACATTTGCAGTGCCTAAAAACTCAACCCACAAGCTGTTACGCTTATGCTATTAGATAGCTGCTTCCAAGCCTACTAATGAAGTGTTAAAATTTTTTTACTTCTTTATACTAAAAATTATTTTAGGACCTTATCGTACAATCTGGGCTGTTTCCCTCTTGACAATGAACCTTAGCGCTCATAGTCCGTCTGTTTATAAAAATTTGTATATATTCGTAGTTTTTGTAAATTTAGTAAGATTTAAAAAACCTCCCGCATTCACAAAGTGCTCTACCCTAAATTATTTTTTATAAAACGCTCTACTTAAATAGATTTCGCAAAAAACCAGCTATATCTAAGTTTGATTAGCCTTTCACCCCTAACCACAAATCATCCCAATATACTTCAACATATACGAGTTCGGTCCTCCAATAGATGTTACCATTCTAATTTCAACCTGTTCATAGTTAGATCACTTAGTTTCGGGTCTTTTTTTATAAACTGATTCTAATTTGTAAGCCTAAAATTAAATATTTAAGCTTGCTTATAAAAAAAACTCACTGACTCATTATGCAAAAGGTAAGCTGTTACTTTTCAGCATCAACTAATATTGAGCATTGAATTTTAAGCTCTTTACTTTCACTCTACAAGAAGTTCTAGTCTTTCATCCTTTCCCTTACGGTACTAATTTACTATTGATTTTTAAGATATATTTAAGGTTTTGAGGGTGGAACCCCAATCTTAAAACAAAATTATTTTGTTTTGCTTTACTAATATAAAACGAAGAAAAATATTTACAGATTAAATTCTTCTAGGATTCTAAATTTTTTAAACCTCATTTCATAATACCTTTATTGTTTTTACTCACCATTACTCACAATATCTCGGTTGATTTTTTTCTAACTACTGAGATGTTTCAGTTCGTTATGTATTTTTATAGTTGATTATAAATTTTTTCTACAAAAAAGTTTTCTTTATGGAGTGAAAAAATCAAACAATGTTTTTATGTCCTTTTTCCTATCGTGACACATCACGCCCTTATAGTCTTAAAATCAAGATATCCTTTCAATGCTTTATTGCAATAAATAAAAAATACAATAATATTAAACATAGATGTAATGAGATTCGAACTCAAATCTTATAAATTTTAAATACTAAGACCTACCATGTTGAAATATACATCTAATTAAAGATAGTAGTAATAAAATAAAGTTTTTATATGCTTATAAAGCAAATAAAATTAGAAACGCTACAAGTAAAGCAAACAACGCAATCGCTTCAGTAAGAGCAAAACCTAAAATAGCAATACGAAATAACTCGTCTTTCAAATTGGGATTTCTAGAAGTACCAAGCACTAAAGCACCAAATACAGTGCCGATACCAACTCCAGCTCCTGCTAATCCTATAGTAGCTAAACCAGCACCTACAAATTTTGCAGCTTGTAATAACATTTATAAAAGTTGTAATAAATTAAAATATGTTATTTAAATTATCATAAATAAAAAATAATTAAAGTTTTAACTTATATATTTTTATAAATTTATGTCCAACAACTTTAAGAAAAAGATTATATTCGTAAAGTTTTACATTTAACACTATAAAGCTTAAAAGTAGTAAAAATACGAGTTTCAATTCAACTAAATAATCGTAATTATTTTTTACTCGTAAAAACATTATACAGAACTTGAACCTATAACTATAAGAAACAAAATATAAATTATATTTACTTAGCAAACCATATTTTAATACCAAAACTTCCACAAAAAGTAACAGCTTGTGTTTGATAATAATCTATAGACTTAGTAAAAGTATGTAAACAAATTTCACCTTTTTGTATCAAAACAGATTTAGACCTTTGACGTTTGTTAAACCTACCTGTTATTAATACTCTAATACCATTAATGACTAATAACTTTGGTATTTTCATAAAATATAAATCTATAACCTTTTTAAGAAATTTTACTACATCTAAGTGTTTACGTGTATTTTCTAAAAGATGACTTATATGATAAGCTAGTAATTTAGCATTACCTATTCCATAAGTAGATAACACAAAATAAACAATTTCTATTACATTATAAAAATAAGCAGAAAGTGCTTTATTTCTTTTAAAAAAAAATAGTTCTTTTAAAAAGAAACGTAAATATAAACGTAAAGAAGGCATGAAAAGCAATTGAGTACTATAAAATTTTAATTTTATGTTTTCAATTCCTGTATAGTTATGTAAAGATTTACATAATGAGTGGTGCAAACTTAAAAAATTTGGATTAAACTTAGTAAAAGATCGACTATGTGTATTTTTTAAATAAAATATAAAAAAATTTAAATTAAATTTTTTTATATAAACTGGAGCTTGTAATTTCAAAAGAAAAATTTTTCTTAATTTTGTCAAATTTGAACGTTTTACAATATAAGGAAAAATATCTTTTTTTGTAGGATACAATTTTATATATTCACTAAAAAAAATAAAAAGATATTTTTCATAATAATGTAATATATATATATTTTTTTTTGTCTTGGTTAAAAATAAAATTTTTAACGTTTTTTTATTAAAAAAATTTTTAAAGATTTTATTTTTAAATATATAACTTTTTTTTTTATATGGTGTAAAAGTTTTCAATTTTATTGACTACTCAGGTGTTAAAAAAATGATACTATTGGTTTGTATGTTTGATGACTCTTTTTTTGGTTTTTTTAGTTTTGAAACTATAAAGAGTTTTAATATATTATTATTTAGTTTGTTAATATAAGATATTTTTTTAAAAATATCATAAAAAAACTTTATATAATGTTTTACCAATTTTTTTTTATTAAAGAAAAGTTGATAAAGAATTTTTTCTAATTTTAGCATTGAAGTTTTTGAATATAAAAAGTCTAAAAAAGTATATGTAAAATTTTGAAAAGAGTATATTTTTTGTAACTTAAGAAACTTTGTAAAATAATATTGTGTACTTTCTATAAATTTTTCTAAAAATTTCGGACTGAAATATGTAAGATCAAAAATAAATTCTTTCATAACTTTTGGTTGGTTTATAATAGGTATAGTTTTTTGAAAACAAAAAAAAAAATTTTTACGTTCTAAAAGAAGTCGTTCTTTTGCCAATCTATAATTAAAATATAAATCTAAATTTAAACACAATAAATTATTATTACGGAATATTAAACAATTGCGAATAAATATACCCCATGTTTGAAATAACAAATTTATAAAATTTGTTATTTCAAAATTTTGAAATAACAAATTTCGATAAGTATTTTTTTTTGAAAACCATATAGAAGTATTGGATTTTAAATTTGGTATAGATTGTCTAATAATTACAGGATTAACTTTTTGCCCCATTCAAAATTATTATTATTTTTTCCTTTTTTTTTTCCTTTTTTTTTTATATTCATTACGGACACGTGTTAATACAAATTCACCTACTTTAAAATTAATCATATTTTTAAATAATGGTAAGATTACAAAATCCTTACCATTATAAACCTTTAGCTGAATATTTGTCATCAATAAATTAATAGGGCAAGATCGTAAATAGAACTTACTAAGTTTTAATTTCGTATATTTTCGAAGCAAAACTAAAGGAATATATTTAGGTTGTTTAAAAATCATAAAATCTATTTTAATTTTCTAATTGCTGGAATAATAGTCATAGGATTTTTAAAAAAACTTGTTTTAGAACCCTTTGTAGGTTTACCCCAAGGTGTAACTGAAGGTCTACCACCTGAAGTTTTACCTTCACCTCCTCCATGAGGGTGGTCTATAGGGTTCATTGCAACACCACGAACCTTAGGACGTCGATTTTTCCAACGTGATCGTCCTGCTTTTCCTATAGTTTCGAGTTTAGCATTTTGATTAGATACTATACCTAAACTAGCTAAGGCTTTAATAGGAATCAAACGTTGTTCACCAGAAGATAAGCGAATACGTGCATAATCTTTTGTTTTTTGTATAAGTTGAGAATAACCACCAGCAGATCTTGCATATTGTCCTTTATACATTGTTTTTTTAGATACATTATGTATTAACATTCCTACAGGTATTTTATAAAATGGCAACGCGTTACCCAGTTTAATCTGAGCCTTAGGACCAGAGACTATAAAACTGCCTTTGTTTAAATTTTTAGGTGCTAAAATATAGTAAAAACTTTTAGTAATTTTATTAAATACTTGTGCTATAAAAGCTTTTCTATGAGGATCGTAATCTAAACTTAAAACAATACCTTGCGAATTAATTCTGGCAAGATCAATTAGTCTTAGTACTCTTTTGTGACCCCCTCCCTTATGGAATGCCGTAATAAAACCTTTATTATTGCGGCCTCCTCTAGGTTTACTTTTTAAACTTTGATTTTTTAACCATTTTTTTTCACCAAGTTTGGGTTTTATCAAAATTTTCAAATTTCGTAAAGAAGGTGTTACAGGTTTTATTGTTTTAAACATAAAATTTTTATTTTAAAGTATTATATATGATGTACTTAAATTTTTATTATATAGAAAAATAGATGAATAACTTTAAATATTAATCATCATATCAAATTTTTTAAAGTAGACCATGGATTTATAACATCAAGAAAACGAAATTCTTGAGTAATTTGCAAAGGTTGAACTTTTACATGCTTCAATTTTTCATCATAAACAACTTCAACATAACCAGTTAAAGGAAAATCTTTTCTCAAAGGAAAACCTTGAAAACCATAATCAGTTAATATCCGTCTAAGATCTGGATGATCTATAAAAAATACTCCAAATAAATCCCAAATTTCACGTTCCCACCAATTAGCAGAGGGAAATATTGAAACAATAGACTTTATAGGAGTTATTTCATTTACAGAAGTTTTAATACTTAAACGACAATTAGATGACAGACTTAAAAAATCATACAAAATTTCAAATCGATTTTCACGTTCTGGATAATCTATCCCACAGATAAAAACTAAACAATTTAAATCAGACAAATTATGATTTTTTAAAAAAAACACATTTTCCCACACATTTTCAACCTGAATTATTAAACAAGGTTCATATGTAATTTTACATATATGGGAAGGTATCATATTCATTAATGTAGAATAATAATTATCATCAAGGCTTAAAAGCATTTGTCGAAAATAATTCATATTTATTAAATTTTAATTTATATAAATGGAACTTCGGCAATTTTACTCCCATTCTAAAGCCCCAATTTTCCAAGCATAAAAAAATCCCAAAGCAAGTTCAAAAACAAAATCTACCATAGCCCAAAATCCCCAGGAGGATAAATTAGCTAAAGAAATAGCCCAAGGAAAAAAAAACACAGTTTCTAAATCAAAAATTATGAAAAGAATGGCAACAAGATAAAAACGCACATCAAAAGTATTACGAGCATCTTCGTAAGGATCAAAACCGCATTCATAAGATGACAATTTTTCAGTATCAGGGTTTTGATTTGCTAATAAAAAGGATAAAGCAAATATAACAAAAGATATTAAAACACTAAAAATCAAAAATATTAAAATGTAGTAGTATTCATAAAAAAACAAAGAAGACATCACTTAAAGAAAATCAACTAAAAGTATTAGGAACCTCCCCACCAATAAATACTAATAAAGAGAAACAACCAGACAACATCAACAAAATGCCAATACCATGCACCCGCTTCAAAACCTAAATGATGTTCGACAGTAAAATGATAAGTATAAATACGAATAAGACAAATAACTAAAAAACAAGTTCCAAGAACAACATGAAAACCATGAAAACCTGTAGCCATAAAAAAAACAGAACCATAAACACCATCACTCATGGCAAAACCAGCATGATAGTACTCAAAAACTTGAAAACTTGTAAAATATAAAGCAAAAATAATGGTACATAGCATTGAATAAATGGCGTCTTCTCGACGATTATGTATTAAACTTTCATGAGCCCATGTTACAGTAGCACCTGAACTTAGTAATATTATAGTGTTTAAAAAAGGAATATGCCAAGGAGACATAACACTAATAGCTTTAGGTGGCCAAACACCACCAATTTCAGGAACAGGAGCCAAACTAGAATGAAAAAAAGACCAAAAAAAAGCAAAAAAAAACATAACTTCCGATAAAATAAAAAGTATCATTCCCATTTTTAACCCTAATTGAACAGCTTTTGTATGTTGGCCTTCAAAAGTTGCTTCACGAACAACGTCACGCCACCATAAAAACATAGTTAAAATGAGAGAAGTAAATCCTAACAAAAGAAGAAACCCCCCCCCGTTATAATTATGCATATACAAAACCCCTCCACAAGTTAAACTTAAAGCAGAAAAAGCTCCTAAAAGTGGCCAAGGACTTGGGTCCACTATATGAAAAGGATGTTTGTGAATATTCGTATACATAAATTCATACATATCAATTTTTAATTAAAAACTTTTTGCTATTTTTTTATTTTAGAATATGAATCAAAAATCAAAAGGTGATCTTCTACTAAAGATAAAAAAGGTATAATAACTAAAAAAAAAAAGAAGTAATATAGGGTAGCTAGATTACCCAAAATAACATAAGGACCTGCAACTTCTTTTTGACCAATCCATCCTAAAAAAATAAAATCAAAGACTAAAAACCAAAAAACTGGTGAATAAATAGGTCTAAAATAAGTACTTCGCACTCGAGAAGAATTTAAAAAAGGTAACAAAAGAAGTACTACAAGAGCACCTCCCATAGCTAAAACACCCCCTAATTTATGAGGCACTGAACGTAAAATCGCATAGAAAGGTAAAAAATACCATTCTGGAACTATATGAGCAGGTGTAACTAAAGGATCAGCAGGAATATAATTATCTGGATGATTTAAAGCATTAGGGAAAAAATAAACAAAAACACAAAATAAAATTAATAAAATGAAAAAACTGTAAAGATCTTTAACATAAAAGTAAGGATAAAAACTCATTTTATTGCCATAATATTCTACCCCCAATGGGTTATTGGATCCAACATCATGCAATAAAGCTAAATGAATAACTGTAAGGCCTGCAATAATAAAAGGTAAAGCGTAATGAAGACTAAAAAAACGGTTTAATGTAGGATTATTTACTGAAAATCCTCCCCATAACCATTCAACAACTTCAAAACCAATAAAAGGTATGGTAGAAAATAAGTTTGTAATTACAGTGGCACCCCAAAAACTCATTTGACCCCAAGGTAATACATAACCCATAAAAGCAGTTGCCATCATTAATATAAAAATAAGAACACCAGACAACCACAAATAATGTCTAGGATATATATAAGATCCATAATACAATCCTCTAAAAATATGACAATAAACCACAATAAAAAATAAAGAAGCGCCATTAGCATGAATGTAACGAATTATCCAGCCATACCTTACATCACGCATGATATGCTCAACACTATAAAAAGCATATTCCATTTTTGGGCAATAATGCATTGCCAAAAAAATACCTGTCAACAATTGTATAACTAACATAATACCTGCAGTTGACCCAAAACTCCACATATAATTAAGATTTTTTGGAGTAGGATAATCAATAATATGTGAATCTAAAATACTAGTTAAAAGTTGTTTATTCCAACGCCAACACATAATAAGTCTTTATTAATAATATAAAAAATTGTTGGCTTAAAGAGTTACTAATTAGACAACGATTTTTTATTGATATATTTTGTAAAGGGAAAATTTAAACAAATTAAAAAAATAGAAACTTCAGTAAAATTTTTTATATTATTAAAATACATCGATACATTCAACTTAGGTAAATCTTGAAAATAGTCATAATCATTTTCTAGTTCTTTATATAAAAAAACGTTTTTTATATTAAATTGAAGCATCTTATTATAAAAAAAATAATGAACATTTTTTACTTTAGGAAAAATAAAAAAAACTAAATTTTCTAAAAAAATATCTTTTTTGTCTTTTCTTAAACTAAGTTTACAACTTAAAAATATTCCTGATTTAATACTTAAAGTAATCTGGATTTTTTTATGTAAATTTAACGAAGGTTTTTGGGTTGCTAAAACGAAAATAGCTGAAGCAGTAGGTAATAAAATTTTTAATGAATCTTGAGAAATATTGAAACGTAAAACTACTTTATTAACACTAGGAATTTCAAAAGGATTAATATAAGTGAATTTTGTAAGTAAATTTTGCTTTATAATTTTATCATAATTATATTTGTAATTAAACATAAAATTTATTTATAAATTTTAAATAAAACCAGACGCTATTAACGCTACTTTCAGAAACTTTGTATATCTTAACTCAAAAGGTACAGAACCCTTAACTCGTGTAGCTATTGGTTTTTTTTTTTTAGTTAAAATTACAACAGCATTTTCTTTTAAAACATAACTAGAAAAATTGAGCCGATAAGCTTTTGCTTTTGTTCTAACGACAACAGCATGAGCAACATCACCTTCTTTTATTTTTATTTTTTTTTTTTTATGTAATTTTACATCACGTATAGAAACAACAATTAAGCTACCTATGTTAGCATACTTTTTTTTAAATCCACCTAAAACTTTAATACATTTTGCTTTTCTGGCACCTGAATTATCTGTTACGCGAAAAATAGTTTGAACCTGCAACATTTTATGTTAATTTACAAAAAAATCATTTTTAAAATCCAAACTCTACTAAAGAAAAAATCATTTTTTCACTGACAAGTTTTAAAAGACTGGAATCAAAAAAAAAAAATAATAATAAAATTAATACAACACCTATTGTAATAGATATATCTTTGGCTAAAGAATTATAAAAAATCCAACTTATATTTTTTTCAAAATATATAGTTTTTATAATACTTATGTAATAATAAGTAGAAATAACATTTAAAATTAAAATAACAAAAACGCTCAAATAAAGAGAAGATTTTACTGCACTAAAAAATACAAAAACTTTTGAATAAAAACCTACTAAAGGAGGGATACCAGCTAAAGAAAAAAAACCTAAACCTCCTGCCAAAGCTAAAACAGGAGAAGTATTTGGAAGTGCGGATAAAATATTAATATTAGTTTGAGAATCTTTTCTTTTTTTCATACAATATACAACCAAAGACCATATAGGGATTGAACTTAATATATATACAAAAAAATAAAAAATTAAAGCTTGCATACCATCAGCGCTATCAGCAGCCAAAGCTAGTAGCATATAACCTACATGTCCTATACTACTATAAGCAAGTAAACGCTTCAAATTATGTTGTTTTATAGCCACAATAGAAGAATATGCTATTGAACATATAGAAGAAAATAACAACATTTTTTCCCATAGTAAATAATATGTTGAAAAACTACAAAATATTAATCTAGAAAAAAGAATTAATACACCTAATTTAGGCACTATAGCAAAATAACTAGTTATAGAAGTGGGTGCTCCTTCGTAAACATCAGGCAACCACATATGAAAAGGAAATGCCCCTAACTTAAACAAAAGACCAGCAATTATAAAAATTAACCCTATAGATGAAATTTCGTAACCACTAAAATTGTTATCAATACATAGTAAACTTAAATGATATAAATTAGTTGTACCTGTAATTCCATATATCAATGAAAAACCATATAAAACCAATCCGGACGAAAAACCACCTAAAATAAAGTATTTTAAACCTGCTTCTGCAGAAAAAATAGACTTACGCTGAAATGATGCTAATACATAAAAAGATAAAGATTGCAATTCAATAGCCAAATAAGCAGACAAAAAGTCATTAGAAGATATAAGTAGATTTAAACCAAAAATGGACAAAAGAATTAATAAAAAATACTCATAATTATTAATTTTATATGTTTTAATATATGATTGTGTAATAATTAGAGTTAACATCGAAGATCCTAAAATTACTAACTTTGAAATTTTACTTAAATCATCACATATAAAATTTTTTTGAAAAATTAATGCATAATCAACAGGATTACACAAACATAAAATTCCTGTTAATAATAAAACAAAACAACTAAGAAAATAAATATTTTTATGTACTAAAGGATATTTATAAGTTACAGAAGTAGATAAAAGTACACCATATACGAGAATACCAAGAATACTAGAACCTAAAAAAATTTCCGATAAAAATACTTCTATGTCTCCAGCAAACAGTGTTGAAAAACTCATGTTAATAAATAAAATTATTGATTTTTTATTTAATCTTTTTTTGATTTTGACTATGAATCAAAAAAAACAATGTCAGTAAAAATAATGCTCCTAAACGCAAATCTAATATATGAATTAGATTATATGTATTTAAAAGATAGACTAAACGAAAAAAAGATAAAAATATAATTAAACTAATAACCATTGCCAAAGTATAATGATAAAAAAAACCGGTTTGCAATATTCGAAGTACAAAACCTAAATAAGAAACAATAGAAGTTAAACCGTAAGGTCCTAAAGACTCTATTAATCCACGATCAATTTGTTTGTATGTTAAATGGTAAGAAGAATTTAACAAAAATTGACCGACTATTTCATTATATATTTTATCAAAAAACCACTTACGATTAAAAAAAGTATAAAATTTTAACCCTACTGAAGAAGTTTTTAATTTAAAAAAAAAAACAGATTTATAAGTATAAAAATAAAAAGAACTTAAACCTCCTAAAATAGACAATCCAACTGGTAACAATTTAAAAAATAATGGTATATATTCTGAATCTATAATATTAAAATTAGTAGGAAGAATGTATATAGAGCCTTGCCAAAAATTACTTCCTAAACCTATAATCATGTCTTTAGTAAGGTAACCAATAAATATACTAGGTAAAGCTAACACAAATAGAGGTAATATCATTTTAAATGAAGATTCATATGCATTTAAAGTGTTAACTCGATACCCATTAGGTTTAGATAAAAAAGTCAAAAACAATAATCTTACAGAATAAAAAGCTGTTAAAAAAGCTGCGGAACTACCAAAAAAATAAGCAAAATGACCAAAGTCAGAATATTTACCAAAAGCCACTTCTAATATAACATCTTTGGAATAAAATCCTGTTAAAAAAGGCATTCCCATTAACGATAAAGAACCTATAAGCATCATACCATAAGTAAAAGGCAATAATTTATATAAACCACCCATTTTTCGCATGTCTTGCTCATCGCCTACGGCATGAATAATACACCCAGCCCCCAAAAAAAGTAATGCCTTAAAAAAGGCATGATTTGCTAAATGAAAGACTCCAACATGATAATTTGAGAGTCCACAAGCAAAAATCATATAACCTAATTGACTACATGTTGAATAAGCTATAACACGTTTCATATCATTTTGCAAAAGACCTGTACTTGCTGCAAAAAAAGCAGTCATTGCACCAATAATACACACAACAGACAATGCTTTAGGTGCATATTCAAATAAATGCGAACAACGACTTATTAAAAAAACACCAGCTGTAACCATTGTTGCTGCATGAATTAAGGCAGAAACTGGTGTAGGTCCTTCCATTGCATCGGGTAACCACGTATGCAAACCCAATTGTGCTGATTTACCCATAGCGCCTATAAACAATAAAATACCTATAAGATCAAGAACACTCCAACTAGTATTTAAAAAAACAATGCTAGTATTTTGATAATAAGGAACTAAAGCAAAAACTGTAGAATAATCTAACGCCCCAAAAGTCACAAAAATACAAAAAATACCTAAAGCTAAACCAAAATCACCAATACGATTTATAATCATAGCTTTTATTGCAGCTTTGTTTGCCTGAACTCTTGTAAACCAAAAATTTATTAACAAATATGAGCATAATCCAACACCTTCCCAACCAACAAACATTTGTATGAAATTATCTGCTGTTACTAAAATTAACATGAAAAAAGTAAATAACGACAAATAAGACATAAATCTTGGCAAATGTGGGTCGTGACTCATATATTCTATTGAATAAAAATGAACTAAAAAAGATATAAAGCTAACTACTATAAGCATAATTGAAGTAAGACTGTCAAATTGAAATCCCCAACTAAAACTAAAAAGCTCTGAATCGAACCAAGAAAAAAGCTGAATAAAACAAGGACAACCTGATAAACATACTTCATAAAATGCAAACGTTGAAAACATAAAAGTAAGCCCTATAGAAAAAGTAGTTATAAAACTAGCACCTATAGAACCAAGTAAAAAACCAAAAACACTTGCTGTTATAGACCCATATAAAGGTAACAATATTAATGTTAAATACATATATTTTAATTTTTTAAAAAATTTTAATTAAAATATTAAATAAAAAAAATACAAGACAAACTTTTTCTTAGAAAGAAACGAAACTCAAAATACGCCTTAAATTTAACCAAAGTCTTATTTTTGAACTTAGACTTAAATTATCAAGATAATTTAAGTGTATAAAATTATGGGTTTTATAATTGATTTCAATATTTCTAGGAACGTAAAATCTAAAATAAAATCGACGTCTAGCATGATAAAGTCTAGATAAAATTCTAATTTTTTTACTTTTTTTAAATTTTTTTCTTTCTTTATTTCTAATTTTTTTATAGCTTTTATCTAACACGTGATACAAAACGTATCTATATTCTTTTTTTTGCTCGATAAATTTTTTACGGTATAATTTAAAATTAGAAAATAAAACTGGACAAAATTCTAGAAAAAAAACTTTTTTTTTTAACCGAAAAAAAAGTTTTTTTATATAATTTTCTTTATTTATTCTTTTTTCTATTACCACCCTATTTAAAATAACCGAAGAAAAAAAAAAAAGTTTTTTTTTATATTTATTAAATTTTTTATAATATAAATGTTGTTGTAAACCCTTTAATCTTACATTTAAGTACCTTGAGTTTATATTGATGTAATCCTGAAAAGACTTTTTTAATCTTAACTCGTTAAAAATAATAGTTTTTTTTTTTAACTTAAAACCATAATTTTTTTTTTTACAAGATAAATTATACAAAGACACAAAAAGTTTTTTTTTTATCAAAGATAAAATCTTTTCCCTAAAGGTCTCAATTTTACTGGAATACATTTTAGAAGTTCTCAATTTCAATACATATGATATATATTCAGTATCCAATTTATCAACGTAAACATTAGATCTCAAAAACTTTAAATGTTTAACAAAAAAATATAAATCTGTTTTTAAAAATAAAAAATTAGAAGATTTTAACACAGAAAAAAACCGTTTATAATTTTCCATTATAATTAAAGGTTTTTGAGATTTAAGTTCGTAATCCAACACTTTGGTAAAATCAAATAGATTTGTTTTACTTATATCTAAGTTTAAACTTAAATGCTTCACAAAAAATTTTAATTTTAAGAGGTAAAATTTTTTTTTGACTGGATACAACAAGCTTCTAAATTTTTTATTTTTAACGTATAATTTTAAAAAATGTGTTTTTTCTTTACTTTTTTTTAAACATAAAAAATAAGATTTTTTCAAAGTAAAACCATATAATTTTTTTAAATCGTTATTATATTTTTTGTTAATATAGTCTACTTTAATTTTTTGTTTCTCCATAATTTTTAATGTTGATTTTATTTTTATTAAAATTTATTATGTTATTTTGTTTAGTTTTATAATTAGACTGAAATGATAATTCTGTGTTTATAATATTTGCATGCTTTTTTTTAAAAAAAAGCTCTCCTAATTGAATTAAATGGGGGTTCTTAGTCATATAAGGAACTTTACTACTCTTCCATTTGTTTTCACTATAGATATTATACTTTTTTCTAAAGTTATAAAGTTGTGTAGATGTTAAACCTTTTAACAAATAAGAAAATCGTTTTTTATAATTTTTTTTATCTTTTTTTTTCCTATACATTAGTTCTTAAAAATTAAATTTTATTTTTTTAAAAAAATTTTGTATAATAACTTTATTATCTTATAAGTTTATTATGTACGTACTTTAAATTAATTATATTACTATATAAACAATTTAACCATAACACACAACACGTTACTGGATGTAAACACGACTAATCAATTTGTTATGATCTATAAAAAGAGAATTTTTTAAACGATTAAAATAGAATACTGTAAACTGATAAGATTTTTCATTTCTCAAAAAACCTTTAAAAAAAAGAAAATGTTGTTTTATATTTTTTTTATAACACCATCTTTTTCGTTTCAAGTATGTTAAAGGAAAAGTATTTTTTAAATGCCAAATTTTTAAAACACTACAAAATCCAGGATCTAAATAGATAAAATCATAATCTTTTAAAAAAAATGAAGAAAATGAAACGTTAACTGTATTAACTTTTACATGATTAAAATATATTAATTTTCTAGTTTGAACTATAGTGGATAAAAATCCTAAACGATATAATATATTTTTTAACCTTGTATCTAATAGATATAAAAAAGAAGTTGAAGAATTTATATCTCGACTATAACTTATTTTTAGAGCTTTTAAAGACAAAGTCTTCAGCTGAAAATGTTTTAATCGATTACGATCGAAATAAAGTTGTAATTTTTGTTTATCTCTTAACAAATACCTATAGACTTTTCTGATTCTTGAAAACTTAGTATCTTTAAAGGTTTTTGCAGAAAAAGCTGAAACAATATCTTGATTAAAGAACTTATACTTGTTAGAAACTAATTTAAAACCTTCCCACTTTTTTCGCTCAAATTTTCTAAAATTTTCTCGCTTTCCAAACCATATTGAATTTTTTATACGTTTTAATTTTTTATACAGAGGAATATAACGTTTTAAATTCACGAATACTTAAATTTTATTATCTTAAATTGTATTTTTTATAAAAAATTGCATCATAAAAAACGTATGTCCCTTGTAAGGTATCTACGAAAAAATTATTAACATACCTTTCGAGTTCGAAAAGGGTTCGTGGTAAATAATCCTAAAAATTTACTTATTTCAAATTTATTATTAATTATAAAATCTTATAATACTATAGGTTTATGCTTAACTTTCAATATACTAAATTTTTTAATTAGTTTTTTGTTTTGAATTTTTATAACTTTTTCAAAAACTTTAAAATTATCTTGACTCAACTCAAACATAAATACAAAAAAGTTATAAGCAAAAAGGCCTCCTGTCAAAGAATTGATATTTGCTGGTAAGGGAAAAGATAAAACTGAACTGAAAGATTCCCCATTAACAAAAGCCATTAAAGGAATGTTTAGTCTTAAAATTTCTTGTGAATATATATAATTTTTAGCTAATGATAAATGTACTATTAAAGAAGGCTTTTCTTTAAAATGATAAAAAGAACTTTTAGAATAACTTTTATAATTAGCGAAAAAGCCTTCCGGTTTTACATCTAACATATAATGTTTATATTTTTTACATAATAATTTAAAAAATAATTGTAATCCTTTAGGTACACCTAAAAAAAGAATTTTCTTTTTTTCTGTTAAAATTTTTTTTAAAAATTGTAAACTTAATTTAAAACATTTATAACTTGTTTCTACATTTAATATTGAATGTCTATTACTATTATCTAAGTACTTTATCAAAAACTTTCCTGTTGTGTGTACTTTATAACCACCATATAAAAGATTGTATTTAAAAAAAATTTTACAAAAAATATATTTTTTATAATCTACAAGCAATTGTGTTTTATGTCTATAATGTTTCATATTATGTTTTTTTACCTTGTTTCTTTATTACAGGCTCATATAAAAAAAAAATTCCTTTTTCTTTATATGCAGAAGGTAGCCTAAACTTCTTAATAAGAGAAGCAAAATTATTTAGTTTTGCCAAAAATATGCTTTTTAAAGAAATTTTTCGTCGTTTACGAGATTTTATAACTACATAATTTGGAATTTGTATACTAACTAAATGACTATATCCCAAAGTAAAAACTAAATTAGTTTTTTGTTTTATATTCACATAATATCCTATTCCTACAATATTTATAATCTTATAATAACCTAAAATAAGACCTACAAAAAATTGAGACATTAAAATATTAGTTACATTAACAAAATTAGGCAAAATCTCGTTAATAGAATAAAACTGTAACTTTTTAGAAAAATCTAAATATAACACTGGCAAATTAAAAAAAAATGAATACGCTCCCAAAAAACCTTTAACAAAAAAAAATTTTTCTTTTTGCTGAACTTTAAAATTTAAGTTTTGTGGAAGCTTTAAAATAGATATTGCAGATAAACCCATAAACTGTTTTAACGTAAAACTATAAGAAGTTCGCCTCCTATATTTTTTATCCTACATTGATTACTTGATAAAACTCCTTCTGAGGTTGACAATATTAAAGTATACATTGCAGATGAAAGTTTCCATATAGTGTTATTTGAAACATAAATTCTTTTTCCTGGTTTGGACAATGAAACCATATTTATTATCAGGGGCCTGCTATTAGAATACTTTAAATAAATTTCAATTTTTTTTGAATTATTAGGTAAAATACGAAAACCACTTACAAAGCCTTCTTTATATAGAATTTTTAAAACTCTAATACAAATAGGTTTTGTACAACATACTACTGATTTTTTTTTTACCATAAATCCATTTTTTATAACAGATAACATTTTCCAAAATGAGTGTTGCATTAATTTTTACCAAAAAGGGGACTTGAACCCCTACTCTATTTTAAGAACTAGAACCTAAACCTAGCGTGTCTGCCAATTCCACCATTTTGGTTTATAAAAATAAAATTATTTAATTATAACTTTAAAAATTTTTAAAAAAGTAAATTTAAAAGGCTTGCATCTAATGATTGCAACAAAATATTAGGATATATACCAAGTATAATTGTACCTAAAATTAAAGGCATGAAAACATAAAATTCACGCCTGTTAATATCATAAGAATATTTTAAGTTTAAATAATTTTCATCTTTTTTTAAATTACCGTATACAATACGGTTATAAAGCCATAAAGAATAAGCCCCACCAAGAATCATTCCTGTAGCTCCAAGAAAAGTAACTGTGGTATTTTCACGGAAACTGCCTGCTAAAATTAAAAATTCGCCAACAAAACTACTTGTACCAGGCAAAGCTATATTAGCCATTGTAAAAAAAAGAAATATTACAGAATATAATGGCATAATATGAACCAATCCACTATAATATTTTATTAGTCGAGTATGAAAACGATCATAGACTACTCCAATAATTAAAAACAATGCACTAGATACAAAACCATGACTTACACTTTGTAGAATAGAACCGCTCAAACCAATAGTATTAAAACTATATAATCCTATCATAACAATATTCATATGAGCAACAGAAGTATAAGCAATAATTCTTTTAAAATCTGTTTGTCTAATTGCAGTTAACGAGGTATAAATTACACCTAAAACAGAAATCGTATAAACCAAAGGAGCAAAATAAAAATTGGCCTCACCAAACAAAGGTAAAGAAAATCTTAAAAACCCATAAGTTCCTAATTTTAACAAAATTCCTGCTAATATAACAGAACCCGAAGTAGGTGCCTCCACATGTGCTTCTGGCAACCATATATGAACAGGTAACATAGGAACTTTTGTTGCAAATGATAAAAAAAAAGCTAACCACAAAAGTTTTTGTTCATAATATGAGAAATTTACTGAGGATAATAAAATATTATAATCCGTACTGTTGTAAACCCAATAAATGTATATTATCCCAGCTAACATAAATATTGAACCAAATAAAGTATAAATAAAAAGCATAGTGGCTGCTCTAATTTTTCTCTCTCGCGAACCCCATATTAAAATCATTATATACATGGGTATAAGTGTACTTTCAAATAAGACATAAAAAATTAGTAAATCTAGAGTCATAAAAACTCCTAATAGTAAAGATTCTAATACTAAAAAGCATATAATATATTCTTTTAAATGAGAATGTATATTACACCAACTGGCCAAAATACATAAAAATATTAATAACGTAGTTAATAAAATAAAAAATAAAGATACACCGTCCACACCCAGTATAATAGAAGTATAACTTTCAGAATCCCAAGGGTATAAATACTTCATGTTTTCAGTATATTGAAATTTACAAACTGAGTTATCAAAGTTAATCCATAATAATAAAGAATACAAAAACACTAAAGCAGAAATAAACAATCCTGTTTCTTTGATTAAATTTTTATTAGCTGAAGGTATAAACCCTATAATTATGCTACCTATAATTGGTAAAATTAACAAAAAAAACAAGTTTATATTAAAAATAAAAATATTTTTATACAAAACACTAAGTATAAAACCAACACTTATCTTGAAAAACATTGAATAAATTGAATTTATATATAAATTAAATCCTAAACTGTTAACCGAATTAAACATTATCTTTATTTTTTTTTTATTTAGTATTCACCAATATTAAACTCTACGTCTTTTTCTTTTTCGACAACCATTATGTGCAATAGGTGTAATGTCTTTAATACCTAAAAGTTTTATATCAGCTTGTCGTAAAGAAGATTTAATAAAATGTCGGCTTTGATTAAAACCATTAAAAAACAAAAAAACTGTATCAATTTTACGTTGTTTAAGAATATTTAGCACAAAATTTATTGTCGATCTTATAGCTATTGCCGAATTTCTTTTTTTTTTCCCTTTGAAACCCATTAAACTACACGATTTGACTACAACAAGATTTCCCTTTATATTAGTCAAACTTACTCGCGTGTTATTAAAGGATGATTTAATATACAATAAAAAAACAAAATCTTTATCTTTTACTAAATCTTTTTTATTTTTAAGTCGAAACAATCTTTTTTTTTTTAAATTATATTTATTATGAGATGTTTTTCTTTGAAGATTATAATTAAATTTTTTAAAATTATATTTTAAAAAAATATTCCAAGAAAATGGATGTTTTTTTAAAAAACGTTCATAATGATATATTTGTTTTAAAGTGTGCACTTTACTTGATTGTATGCGAGATTTTTACTAAAATATTTGGTTTAAAAAAATATAAAATATTTTTTAAGATATTATTTAATAAATTGCTATTATATAACAAAATAATTAAAAAATTATACAATCTTATTTCAAATTGATCTTTTGATTTTTTATCTCCATTAGGGGATTTTAATACAGTATATTTTTTTATTTTTTTAGGTAAACACACACAATAAAATACAAAATTATACTTTTTTGTTAACTCTTTTAATAAAAAGTATAATTTTGATATATTTTTCTTACTATGTGTTTGGCAACGCATATACATTTTTTTTGTCATTTTTATTTTCTTTTTTTTCATAAAATCATATTACAAAAGTTCGAGTATTGTAAAAATATATTTCAAAGAGATAGTACATAAAATTAGTTTTATAATTATTATAGGATCAATTAATATTTTAATAATCTATGCTTTTTTTGAAGAAATATTATTTTTAGTAATAGCTAAATATAAAACATATCTAAAACTACATTTATACAAATTATTAAAAGAAACTTTTTTTGAAAAATTAGATGAAAATTTTATAAACTCCTGGGTCAAAAATTTTTGTGAATTTATTAAATACCATAATGAAACAAAATCATATGCAAATTTGTTATTTAATGATGATGAAAATAACGAAAATATTGAAAGTAATGGTTTGTTTATAGCTGGTGAATTAACTGAAACTTTTTTTGTTTTTTTTAAATTAGGTATTTTTATTTTTATCTATTCATTATATCCTATAATAATTTTTAAAACAATTTTATGGTTTTTACCTACTGGAACTAAAATTAACAAATTAAATTTTTCACAAATTTTATTTGTTTACTTTACATTATTCATATCCATAATTTGGATAGTTCACAACATAACTTTACCTATACTGTGGAGATTTTTCAGTTATGAGGGATTAGGAACAAATATAATAGAAACAGAAATAGGATTAAATCATATTGTAATGTTTACAATCAAAAATTATATTATTTTTATTTTTTTATTACATCAAACTATAATCAAATCTTTTCAAAACCATTTTAAAGCAAATTTAAAACTTTTTGATTTAGATTTAAGACTAAATGTTGATTCTAAACCTTTGCGATTTAAAATATTAAAGTTAATTTATTATTTTAAATTTAATAGTAACACAAAACTTAACAATGTTTTCCCAATGTCAGTAACAAAGTTTATAATTCTAAAAAATTTACATGTTATAGTTTTAAAAAATTTAATTACAAAAATTAAAAAAATATTATTTAAAAACCTTATAAAACTAACAATAATTCTTTTTATTATATTAGGACTAGAAACTTTATACGAACTTAAACTTTACATTATATTTATATTATATTATTTAATTATGTTTTTTTTAATAATGACACATATAAATATAAAATATAAGGCGAATAACGGGATTTGAACCCGCAACTTTCAAAGCCACAATTTGACACTCTAACCAACTGAGTTACATTCGCCATAATAAAAAAAACAAAAAACATATCACTGGAGTAAAAGGATTCGAACCTTTGAGTACCCGTACCAAAAACGGGTGCCTTACCACTTGGCTATACTCCACAAACATTTTAATTAGGCAACCAGTTAAAACTAATTAAAATAGAAGCAGTAAACAATAACCAACCTAAAGAAAATGGTAAAAAAACTTTCCATCCTAAATTCATTAATTGATCATACCGTAATCTAGGTAAACATGCACGCATAACAACAAATAAAATAACAAAAAAGCATATTTTTAACCCAAACCACAAAGGACCCGGAATCCAATTAAAAGGGAAACAATCTATAATGGGTAACCAACCTCCTAAAAAAAGTATTGTAGTTAAAGCACTCATTAAAAGCATATTAGCATATTCTCCTAAAAAAAAAAGAGCAAAACCCATTGCTGAATATTCAACATTATATCCAGAAACTAGCTCAGCTTCAGCTTCAGGTAAATCAAAAGGATGTCGGTTAGTTTCTGCAAGAGCAGAAATAAAAAAAAGTACAAATACAGGAAAATGTGGAAGATAATACCACACATGTTGTTGAGCCAATACTATAGAAATTAAATTAAAAGAACCAGCACACAAAACAACACATACAAGAATGAAACCTAAAGACACTTCATATGAAACCATTTGCGCTGCTGATCTTAAAGCTCCTAAAAATGCATATTTTGAATTACTTGACCATCCAGAAAGGATAATACCATAAACTCCTAAAGCAGAAATACCTAATAAATAAAGGATCCCAACATTAATATCTGCTAGTACTAATCCACTACCCAAAGGAATAACAACCCAACCCATCAAACTTAGTCCAAAAGTTATCATTGGAGCTATAACAAAAAGAACTTTATTTGCATTGCTAGGTAAAACACTTTCTTTAACAAAAAGTTTTAAACCATCAGCTAAAGGTTGCATCAATCCTTGAAACCCTACTACATTGGGACCACGCCGACGTTGAATTGTACCCATAATTTTTCTTTCAGCTAGAGTAAAATAAGCTACACTTAACAAAACTATAATTACAATAGATAAAATTTTAATAAAATTATATATAAACATTTTACAAAATTACCAAATCTTTTTAAAATTTTTAACTTTGTTTATAACTTTATCTATATCTAACAAAACAATCGCATTTTTTATCTCTGTCACTTAAAAGCGTTGAACTGTACCTATCCCTAAAAATCTTACGGGGGAAGTCGAATCAAATACAGGAAACGTATTTGGCGATTTAGGATTAATAGCATAAACATCTTCTCTAAACATTCTTAAATTTTTTATACAAAAAAACAAAAGACCTAACCCAAAAGAACAATTTTTAAAGCACCAACACAATACAAGAGTACAACCTATTAGACTTCTTGTTCCATTCATAAGTTGATGAGAATAGGTATACAATACACTAACGTTGGGGTTTGCTAGATTTTATAAGAATTGCACCTAGTACAACACCTCCAATAACCGCAATAATAGCCCCTATGTTAACATCACTTATAGTTATTTCTTCAAGCTTTAAAATTATATTAAAATTTTTAATTGAATAAAACCACATATATACAATTTTTATTTATTATTTAAACTTAATGTAAATTAATAGAATCATTTAAATAAATACAACTTAAAACGGTAAACACATAAGCCTGAATAAGAGCAACACCAAATTCTAATCCAATTAAAAGAAACAAAAGAAGTAGAGGTATAATATGAGCAAGAAAAAGAAAATTTCCTGCAGTCATCATAGTCCAAGCAAAACCTGCAATGACCTTTAATAAAGTATGTCCAGCCATCATATTAGCAAAAAGTCGAACAGACAAACTAATAGGTTTAGACAAAAAAGATACTATCTCTAAAGGTACAAGAAGTAAAGCTAAACTTAGCCCTGTACCTGAAGGCAAAAAAAGATTTAAAAAATACTTTTTATGTGTATATATACCTATGATAATAACACCAATAAAAACAATAATAGCCAAAGAAAATGTAATAATTAGATGACTTGTAACAGTAAAACTATAAGGAACAAGACCTATTAAATTCAATTGTAGAATAAAAATAAAAACTACAAAAAAAAAAGGAAAATACGATTGTCCTTTTACTCCTACATTATCATAAATTAGAGAAGATATTGTTAAATACAAATCTTCAATAATCAAAAACCATCTATTATTAGGCACTAAAAAACTGCCTAAAACATTTGGCAAATATAAACTTGGGCATATATATAAATATCCTATATACATAAAACTTCCAACAGCAAGTATCAAGATAAAAGCAGAATTTGTAAAAGAAAAATCAAGATTACCCAAATTAAAGGATAAAATAGGAAAAATTCGAAATTGATCTAGAGGACTTAAACACATAATAACCTTATAATTTATTGCGTTATATTAATCTTTTAAAAATATAGCATGTAGCGAAAAAAGGGATTTGAACCCTCAACTTTAACCTTGGCAAGGTTATACTCTACCTTTGAGTTACTTTCGCACAAAAGCTAGAGACGGACTCGAACCGACATTACAAAATTTGCAATCTTGTACATTACCAATTATGATATCCAGCCTTTAAAAGTTATAAAAATTTTTATATTAACTATACAAAGTTGTATTTAGTTATTTATGAAGAAGGAGGGATTTGAACCCCCGGTATTTTTTCAAATACACTAGTTTTCAAGACTAACACCTTAAACCACTCGGTCACTTCTTCTATATTAACAAAAACTAGTAATAGATTTAAGATTATCCCTTACGGGGTTCGAACCCGTGTTATTACCGTGAAAGGGTAATGTCCTAACCACTAGACGAAAGGGACTTTGGCATAAAATATAAATTTTTTTTTAATTAAACACAACTAAAAAAATAAATATTATAAGCTTAATAGGGATTGAACCTACAACTTTACCGTTATGAGCGGTACGTTCTAACCAATTGAACTATAAGCTTGAAAAAATTGAATTTTAATCACTAATAAAAACTAAAACTGGAGAGAATAGGATTCGAACCTATGTAGGAATTAACCAACAGATTTACAGTCTGTCACCTTTAGCCACTCAGTCACCTCTCCCTAACAACTTTAAGAATCAATACCAATTTTAGACTCTAACCAAGCTTGAAAATCGTATCTATCAACAACTTTAACAACTATAGGCATAAAACCATGGTTAACTCCACAAATTTCACTACATTGTCCAAAATAAAGCCCAGCTCTTTTAATAAAAAGAGACGATTGATTAAGTCGTCCAGGACAAGCATCAATTTTTAAACCAAAAGAAGGAATAGCCCAGCTATGAAGAACATCAGCAGCACTAACTAAAATACGAATATGAGTTTTTTCAGGCAAAACAACACGTCTATCAACTTCAAGAAGTCGAAGACTACCTTTAGTTAAATCTTCTTCAGCAATCATATAAGAATCGAAATTAAGAGGATTAGCTAAAGCACCATTATAAGAAAAGTTTGCAGGATACTTGGTAGCAAAATAAAATTTTTTCATAGTAGTTGGAATAAAAAGTTCAGAAAAATATGGTTCCGATAGTTTAAAATTATCAGAATTCACTTCATCAAACACATGAATTTCAGGATACTCATAACTCCAATACCATTGATGTCCTACAACTTTAAGAGTAAGACTTGGTTGAATAGATTCTTCCATTGAATATAATAGAGCAAAAGAAGGGACAGCTATAGCCATAAGAACAAAAGCTGGCAAAATAGTCCAAACAACTTCTAATAATGTAGAATGTGAAAAATATTGATCATAAATAATTGAAGATTGTGTATTGTTACTTTGTGCATAATACTTTAAAGATTTATATAACAACCACATAACAAAAATCATAATAGGAACTATAAAAATCATTAAATGGTTGTGAAAGTCTATTATACCTTCCATTACGGGCGTAGCTGGATCTTGAAATCCTATTTGCCATGCTTTAGCCGCATCAGTTATACTTATATTATTTTTATTATAAAATATAATACCTAATAAAAAAATTATTTTCATACGATAGCCCATTATCGGATTTGAACCAACATATTAACAAATAATATTTATTACTTATTAATATTACCATTTGAACTTTAATTAACTATTATATTTACATACATTTTAAAAAACTGTAATTATAAGAAGTTGCCCTCATCAAACCTGAAGCCTTTGCCATTGCGGAAGACGAATAGCAAAAGCTTTGAGTCATAAAAAAATCTTCAATAATTAATCTTAAATTAGAACACAAAATTACTTCTTTAAACACCATACCAAAATCAAAATTTTTGATATTTGATAAATTAACTAAACTAAACCATTTATCAGTATGATAATAAGAAGGAAGAATTTTAGATAAAACATTAGCCAATTCTGATTTAGTAGAATAAAAAGAAGATTTGCATAATAAATAAAAAAACACATTGAAAATCTGCCAATTATGACGAGCAAGATTGGGCCCCAAAAAAACCTGATGTAATCTTTGAGGACAACCTTCTGTATTATAAAAAATACTGTTATTTTCAATAAAAGAAGTTGAAGGTAATATTATATCAGCTAAACTTGTGTTTGTGTTCCCAGCCCAGTTTTGAATTATTAATAAAACTTTTGCAAAATTTAAATACTTATAAAACCTAAAGTTTTCAACACCTATACAATAAACAAATTTTAGTTTTTGTAAAGTGTCTTTAGAAAAAGATTCAAATCCTACATCACAACCACCTACTATATTAGCATCACTGTGAAGTATGTTGTAACTAAAATTTTTTAAAAAAACACTACTATAATTTTGATTTAATACTTTCAACAAGTTATATAATCCTAAATTATCAAAACGTTGTAAAACTTTAGCTCCATAAATTATTTTAGGGGTTTTAGCTTTTACAATATGTTTACATAAATCATGTTTACCTTCGGATAAAGTATATAATGAAGTTAAATTAAAACTTATAGTATTGAATTTAAAAGTCGTAACAAAACTACTACCTATAGAAGACAAAAAAAATTTACCTTTATTATAAATTTTTTTCAATTTTAAATTTAAAATTGAAGCTTCAAAACGCGGATTAGTACCTATTAAAAGACAGTAATCTGTTTTTTCTAATATTTCTATACTATCTTGAAATTTATACATGTTGGGATTATCTATTAAAATAGTTGAATAATTATCTAACGATACATTGTAAAAACCACAACTAAATTTAAAATTTCTAGCACTATAATACGTCTCAGTATCCACTGAAGATCCTAAAATAACTCCTAACTTTGAATTACCATATTCAGAAGAAAAAACATTTAAAATGGAAGATATTTTCATTAAAACTTTCTTCCATTTTAAATGTTTTAAGCAATTTTCATATTTCATATATGGAGTATTTAAACGTTGGCGTTTTAAACCATCAAAAAAAAAGCGAATTTTATCTGAGATCCAACAATTGTTTATTTTGTTTTTTCGAGGTAATATTCGAGAAATTTCTATTTCTTTAAAATCAATACAGATATTACTACCTAAACCATCTAAAACATCAATAGATTGAACAGTACGTAGCTCCCAAGGTCTAGAGGTAAACGAATAAGGTTTTGAAGTTAAAGCTCCTGTTAACATTTGTTTAAACATAAAAAAATCTTAAGTACTATTTTAATTAATTTAAAATTATTACAAAAATTTTTAGAAATGGTTTTCTCCATTATATATAACCTTAAATTGTTAAATGTAAAACCATTAATATATATATATATATTAATATTTTTTAACTAAAGGTCTTTTTATTCCGTATTTAGAACGTGCAACTTTTTTTTTACATGTAGCTCCTATAAAATCATATTTACCTCGTATTAAATGGTACCTAACACCAGGTAAATCTTTTACACGACCTCCACGCATTAAAACAATAGAATACTGTTGTAAATTATGACCCTGACCTGGAATATAAGCCATAACAATTTTTTTTCTACTACTAATTAATCGAACATATGCTACTTTACGAAGAGCCGAATTAGGTTTTTTTGGAGTTACAATTCTTATTTTTACGCAAATAGCTTTTTTTTGAGGACAACCATGCAAAGCTGGAGTTTTGTTTTTTTTTTGTTTTTTTTTTCTCAAGCTGTTTAATAATTGATTTGTAGTTATCATAATATTATATTAAAAAAATTAAAAATGAAGAAAAAGTAGAAGTATCAGAAGACTCAGTATAATCGGGATTTATAAGAACCAGCCCTCTTATGCCGTAAAGAGTACTATCAGCCATACGACACAGGCCCATTCTAGCTCCACAGGCATTTCCTTTGGAAATGCCTGTGGCAAAGATCGGAGATAACTATTTACTATAGCAAAAGGCGTCCCGCCTAATTCCTCCATTTGTCCATTTTTTTAAAAAACGGTAATGTACACCTTGTAGTTGGAAGTTTAAAAATCGAAGACGAGCACGCCCTAAAAATATTTCATGTGGTCTATCACCCACTGCAATATGGGCTCTACCATTTGTATAAGCTATTGAAACAGGAAGATGATGCCAGTTATAAATCGTAAGTGGTTCACTATCAACCCAAAAAAGATTTTCCAAAAATGAAGATATAAGTTTTACTGTTTTTGAAAGTTCAATTAATTAAAAAACTAAAACTAGAATTCGCAATATTTTTGGATAAATATAATCGTCATAAATAACACAAGATTGTGTATTGTTACTCTGTGCATAAGACTTTAAAAACTTTGATAACACCCACAATATAAATAAAATAGTGGGTACTACAATTACTTCAAATATTTGTATAACAAAATTGAAACCATTATAAGATTTACCGAATCAATTAAAAGATTGTTAAAATAGATTATACCTTCTATTAAATTTATATTATTTGTATTTTTTATATTATAAAACATAATACTTGATGGAAAAATTATTTTCATACGATAGGCCATTGTTGGATTTGAACCAACACATTAACAAATAAATACTAACTATTTAGCTTTAAATGACTATAATAATTAGATGCATTTAAAAAAACAGTATATAGACATATTGAATGTGTTTCGCCTCTGAACCTAAGTAGACTTGAACTACTAACTTTACGCTTATCAAGCGTATACTCTAACCATTTGAGTTATAGGTTCTTAATTTTAAATGTTAAAAAATGTTATTAAACACAAACAACTAAACTCTTTAGGTTGGGATCGAACCAACGACCTTATGGTTAACAGCCATTTGCTCTACCTCTGAGCTACTAAAGATTAAAGAACTATTATAAAGTTGAAACTAAGAATTATAGGTGTATTGAGACTTGAACTCAAGACCAATCGATTAAAAGTCGACTGCTCAACCATCTGAGCTTTACACCTGTAAAACAACAACATGGATAACAGAAACATAACAAATTTAACTATAAATTAATTTTTATTTTTAAAAACATTTGTAGTACGAGGAACATCAACTTAAAAAGTACTACAAGAGCACCTCCCATAGCTAAAACACCCCCTAATTTATGAGGCACTGAACGTAAAATCGCATAGAAAGGTAAGGATAAAAACTCATTAAATTTATACAAAACAATCTTTTTTTTCTAGCATTATCAATTAAAATATTTATAGCTAAAAAAAAACTTCGATTTACACTTAAAGGTACAGGTATATGATAAGAAGCACCTCCACGACGAGAATTTTTTGTATGTAATAAAGGTCTAACATTTTTCAAAGCTTTAAGAAAAATTAAAAAACCATTTTGTTTTTCTTTCATTTTTTCTTTTTACTCAGTTTTTAACCACGCATCAAGTGTGATTGTTCTATTAAAATATTTCCTTTTAATCTGTAATAAATAACTAAGGTGTGTAACTCTGTTCAAAAGATAAAACATTACGAGGAACCACAGCCGTGAAACCTGCACCTGATATCCCTTCTGGTGTAACAAAACAAGCTTGTTTTAAACCTTGCTAATCACGAAAGTCAAAAATGAGATACAGTTCCTGAGGAATTTCAGAACGAGGAAGAAGAAAAGGGAATCCTACTACAGTGTCCATATACACACCTATTAGTATTCTTCTCGCAATTGTTTCTTCCTGGACGTGCAAAATAAATGCTATTGCACGCCCTCTGTAATCCTCTATAGTTGGCGGTCTGTGAGGATTGTGCCAACACACAGGAATCAGGGTAGTAGTTTGCCAAGTGTTCTTTATTTTTTGTCTTTCTTTATGAGTGAAAGGTGCAAGTTTATACTTAGTCTTTCCGGGAAGACCCTTTTTAAGTTTGTAAAGTTGTTCGGCTATTAAAGAACCCCCCACTAATATGCCAAAACCATTCGTAGTTTTGGCACAAGAGTAGTATAAGCTCTCTACTTTCCATAAAAAGATCGAAAAAGTTTGTTAAATCCAACACTATATTTCTGTTTTAAAATTTGTTAAATTTTTGTTTTTTAAGACTTTGTTATGCAAATCTTCTCGTTTTTTCACACATTCTCCTTTATTGTTTGCAGCTTCAACAAGTGTAAAAATTAAGTTATCTATAAAACAACCATTTTTTTTTCTAGCATTATCAATTAAAATATTTATAGCTAAAAAAAAACTTCGATTTACACTTAAAGGTACAGGTATATGATAAGAAGCACCTCCACGACGAGAATTTTTTGTATGTAATAAAGGTCTAACATTTTTCAAAGCTTTAAGAAAAATTAAAAAACCATTTTGTTTTTCTTTCATTTTTATTTTTAACAAGCTTTGTCGAAAAATATATTGAGCTTTTTCTTTTTTTCCACTTTTCATATACTGATTTACAAACTTATTTACTAAAGTTGCAACGTTTTTATACACTGTATCTTTTTTTTCTTTCATTTGTTTTTTAACCACGCATCAAGTGTGATTGCTCTATTAAAATATTTCCTTTTGATCTGTAATAAATAACTAAAATAGCTAAGCCTATAGCAGATTCGGCAGCAGCTACACATAACACCATTAAAGCAAAAATTTGACCTATAATATCATCTAATATTATAGAAAAAATAACAAAATTTAAATTCAAACCCAATAACATGAGTTCTATGGACATTAATACAATTAATATATTTTTACGATTTAAAACTATACCAAATAAACCTATAAAAAATAAAAGAGTACTTAAAATTAAATAGTTTTCCATTGATTAAGCATATTGAGATTTGAACTCAAAACTAAAATTTTTTAAAAAAATTTGCTCTACCATTTGAGCTATATACTTAATAAAATTTGTTATTTTTAGGTACTCATAAACCAACGTATTTAAAAACTAGTTAAACTAATTTTTTTTATAACAAGACTTAAATATAAAAGTTCTCATGGGCAATTTTTTTCGTGCTGCTTGAAAAGCTTGATATATTTGTTTGGTTTTAACACCAATTGCTTCAAAAATAACACATCCTTTTTTAATTCGACAAACCCAACTTTTGATATTGCCTTTACCTTTTCCCATACGCATTTCAGCAGGTTTTACAGTTAAAGGAAAATCTGGAAATACATTAATAAATACTCGACTTTTTCGTTTAAGGTAACGACTTATAACTTTTCGTGCAGATTCAATTTGATAGGGTGTTAAATATATAGACTCTTGAGAAATTATACCAAAACTACCTCCTTTTAAATAACGAAAACTTGAAACTACACGTGAAAGACGTCCTTTTTGAACTTTAACGTATTTTGTTTTTTTAGGTCTTAATAACATTTAAAATTTTCTTTTCTTTTTAAAATTTTTAGCCGTTCTAGCATTTGTATGTGTTCTTTGTCCTCGTACTGGTAAGTTCTGACGATGACGACTACCACGATAAGTTTTTAAATATGATAAATTGTCTATTTTCAATTTTAACCACCGTTTTAATTCTCCTTTTATTTTTATGCGTAATTTTTCTACTACATATGGTATAAATATGTAATCTTTTTCTTCCAACAAATTAACTAAAAATTTTTTTTGAAAACCTAAACTCTTACAAACCAAACCTGCTTGTGAAAAACCAATACCATAAATATTACATAACCCTCTTAAAAGATTTTTATTTTTAACATTTGTGCGTAAAATATAAATCATTCTATTGGAAATGATCGGACTCGAACCGACAACTTTGTACGTGCAAAGCACACACTCTACCTTTGAGTTACATCCCCTAACAACTTCAATTATGATTAAAATATACAAATTTATTATATTTTCTAATTGTGAATATACAAACTTTCTATATGAAACTAAACACTTAAAAATAGTGTTAACAAAATTAAAAACATAATGCCAAATCAAAAATTGATTATTAATATATATATAGTAGTAAAACTTGATATTTTTGATGTTAATTTAATATTCAAATATTATGTTTATTGCAAACCAAATTATGGTATTTTAATTACCAAGAAGATTTTTGTAGATTAGGTATAAAACCTTCAAAAGATAACTTTCTTAGCATTAAACGTGACATACTAAAACTTGAAAGTATAAAACGACTACGACCTGTAAATACACAACGATTACGTAATCGAACTATAGAACTTCTCTTAGGGAGTTTTAAAAGTGCTAAAAAAGCTTTTTGTCTAATATTTATGTCTACACTCGTATTTTTTATTATAACTTTTAAAACAAGACGAATTTTTTCATACTTAAAAAAAAGAAAACGATTTTTTTTATCATGTATAGTTTTTAATAACATATTAACAAAATTAATTAAATTATAAAATGGAAAGAAAGGGATTCGAACCCATGATACATGATTAGTGTATGTTGATTTAGCAAACCAATGCTTTAAACCGCTCAGCCATCTTTCCCAAACATATACATTATTTTCCTAATTACAAATTTATCCATTTAAAACAAAAAATTAACGGTAGAGGGATTTGAACCCCCCTCATTTGGATTATGATCCCAATGTTCTAACCAACTGAACTATACCGTTAAAAATAACTTAATTTAAAACGATTTTTATACTCGACCAATAACTTTAACAATATTTTTACTTACTATTTTCTCATTTTCAGCTTGTAACAAAAAATAATCACAAAAATGTTTCATTTAATAAAATATTAATACGATGTGAATAAAATAGTAAATTTCTAAAATATAAATTTTTAGGAGAAAGATCAAAAGTTAAATTGATAAAACCAATAAATGTAGGCAACTTTGTTCTTGTTTTTAAGCCAACACCAAGTGACGGTAACAAAATTTTTAAACTAATAAAATACAAAAAAAAAAATATAACTAAAAACCAAAAAATTTGGTTAAAAAAAGTAACTTTATCAAATTGAGGCATTAATTTATGATATTAAATAAATTTATATGTTCTAAAAACCATTATTTTTCTTTAATTTAACGACCCTCTTTTAAACAGTATTTTTAAATTTAAGTTGAGTTAAAGTATTATAAAAAAGATAGAAAAAAAATAAAGCAGAAAAAGCAGTTAAATAAGAACCAAAAGAGGCAAAAGCATTCCATCCACTAAAGGCATCAGGAAAATCAGGAATTCTACGAGGCATCCCTGCAAGACCAAGAAAATGCATAGGGAAAAAAGTAAGATTAACACCCAAAAACATAGTCCAAAAATGAACATGACCTAGAATTTCAGGATAATGTAATCCTACAACTTTAGATATCCAAAAATAGAAACCAGCAAAAATACCAAAAACAGCCCCCATAGAAAGAACATAATGAAAATGTGCAACAACATAATATGTATCATGGAGAGCAACGTCAATACCTGAGTTGGCAAGAACTACACCAGTAACTCCACCTAAAGTAAAAAGAAAAATAAACCCAACAGCAAATAACATAGAAGTTTTTAATTGAATGGTTCCTCCCCACATAGTAGCAATCCAACTAAAAATTTTAATACCAGTAGGAACAGCAATAATCATAGTAGCTGCAGTAAAATAAGCTCTTGTATCAACATCTAGCCCTACAGTGTACATGTGATGAGCCCAAACAATAAATCCTAATACGCCTATAGAAAGCATAGCATAAATCATACCCAGGTACCCAAAAACAGGTTTGTTAGAAAGCGAAGATACTACATGACTAATTATACCAAAAGCAGGTAAAATTAAAATATAGACTTCAGGATGTCCAAAAAACCAAAATAAATGTTGGTACAAAACAGGATCACCACCACCAGCAGGATCAAAAAAGGTAGTATTAAAATTACGATCAGTCAATAACATAGTAATAGCACCTGCAAGGACAGGGAGTGATAAAACAAGTAAAAATGCTGTAATTAAAACTGCCCATACAAACAAAGGCAATCTATGCATAGTAATTCCAGGACCACGCATATTAAACACGGTAGTTATAAAATTTATAGCTCCTAAAATAGATGCAGCTCCAGCTAAATGCAAACTAAAAATAGCAAGATCTACTGAAGGACCTGAATGAGCTTGTACACTAGATAATGGTGGATATACAGTCCATCCTGTTCCTGCTCCAGCTTCAACAAGAGTAGAACCTATAAGAAGAATTAATGCAGGAGGCATTAACCAAAAACTAACATTATTCATTCGAGGAAATGCCATATCAGGAGCTCCAATCATTATTGGAACGAACCAATTACCAAATCCTCCTATAACGAGTGGCATGACAAAAAAAAAAATCATGACAAAAGCATGACCTGTCACAATTACATTGTATAACTGATGATTTCCTAATAAAAAATCATTACCTGGTTGAGAAAGTTGTAATCGAATTAAAACTGATAAAGCAGTCCCAGCTACTCCAGAAATACCACCAAATAAAAGATATAAAGTTCCTATATCTTTATGATTGGTTGAATACAACCATCTTGTACACCAATTTTGAAATTCTTTAATTAAGTTATATGATACATTATTTATTAACATCTTAATTTTTTTTATTTTGTATTTTAACATA